TTTTATTTAATTTAAAAAAATAAGAAATTTCCATCCATTTTAGTTATCTTTAGTTATGTTCCTATCCGTTCTAAGGAAAAAAGATAAGAATAAAAACAAATGAAAGAAAGGGAAAGGCCCAATTCCGATCATAATGAAACATTCCTTTGGAAAGGTTAAAACTAAGACGAAAAAAAAGAATCGACCGTTCGAGTATTCCAAATTGCATGAGAAAACCGCTAGAAGGAGAGGCATCTAAAAAATATATATATGTGGTATATATCCATGGATATTGAATATGTGGTATATATCCATGTATATTGAATATGTGGTATATATCCATGGATATTGAATTGCGAATACAGAAATGATAGAATTAATTATTTGTGATTGCACCAAATATGGGTATCTGAAATACAAATAGAAAGAAAAATCTTTCGGTATAGGAATCGGTACCTAACGAATTCAACAGTTCCGGCATAATTCTCATAATTTAAATGAAAAAAGAAAACATCCTAATGAGATTCTAATCTCAAAGAAAAAAGGGGGGGGATATGGCGAAATTGGTAGACGCTACGGACTTAATTGGATTGAGCCTTGGTATGGAAACCTACCAAGTGATAACTTTCAAATTCAGAGAAACCCTGGAATTAACAATGGGCAATCCTGAGCCAAATCCTGTTTTCCGAAAACCAAGAAGAGTTCAGAAAGGGAGAATCAAATAAAAAAGGGATAGGTGCAGAGACTCAACGGAAGCTGTTCTAACAAATGGAGTTGACGACATTTCGTTTCCTTAGTAAAGATTTCGTTTCGTTAGTAAAGAGATCCTTCCATCGAAACTCCAGAAAGGATCAAGGATGAGCATACGTATACGTACTGAAATACTATTTCAATTGATTAGACCAGACAGACCCAAAATCTCTATTTTTTTTTTTATTTTAATATTTATATGACAAATACAAATAAAAGATGTGAATCGATTCCAAGTTGAAGAAAGAATCGAATATTAATTGATCAAATTCACTCCATGATAGTCTGATAGATTTTTTGAAGAACTGATTAATCAGACGAGAATAAAGATAGAGTCCCATTCTACATGTCAATACCGACAACAATGAAATTTAGAGTAAGAGGAAAATCCGTCGACTTTAGAAATCGTGAGGGTTCAAGTCCCTCTATCCCCAAAAGGCCCGTTTAACTCTCTAATTATTTATCCTATATCCTCTTTTTTTTTAGTGGTTCCAAATTCGTTATGTTTCTTATTCATTCTATTCTTTCACAAACGGATCTGAGTGGAATTTTTCTTTTTCTTATCACAACACAAGTGTTGGAATATGTAATGTAATATATATGATAGACGTCAAATTAGGTTTCTATATGATAAATGTACAAATGAACATCTTATCTTTGAGCAAGGAATCCTCATTTGACTGATTAACAATACATATCATTACTCCGACTGAAACATACAAAGTCTTATTTTGGAAGATCCAAGAAATTCCAGGGCTTGGATCAAACTTTGTAATCTTTTTTCGTCTTTTTTTTTTTTTTTTTAGTTGACATATACTCAAGGAATCTCTTAAAATGAGGATGATGCGTCACGAAAGGTCGGGATAGCTCAGCTGGTAGAGCAGAGGACTGAAAATCCTCGTGTCACCAGTTCAAATCTGGTTCCTGGCACATGATTAATTTGTATGAGTATCTATTCCACAAATTCATTAAACTGAATATGGGTCAACATACATAATACATATTTCTTAGTAGTCTAGATCATCATACATATTTATCCATCTAGGTGTCTGGAGATATACTCTTTCTAGATGAATAAAGAATATATGTATGTTCTATGTATATATAAAGTATGTAAAAAAATGAATTCTTCCATTTTTTTTTTCTTTTTTTTTTTTTTTTCTGCACTCCCAAAAAGAATGTTAATACTTCCTCAATAATATTCGAAAGGTTAAATTAGTTGGTTTTGGTTGAAAAACCCAAAAGTCTAGGCTAGGGAAATTTAGGGGTAGAACTAGCAAAAATGAATCTCAGATACATTACAAATAGAATCCGACCCCTTCTTTCATTTCTTTGTATTTTCTTTCATATTTTATTCATTTCCTTTGATGTTGATGTGCGCGATACATAGTTCATGATGCAGAACTTTTTTAGTTCATCCTATTGGCTTGGCTCATCCGAAATAAGTATCTTAATAACTTAAAAATCTCAATGAAGCCCTACTCGAATTTTTTTTAATCCCTCCATTTTTTTATTTAACCCATCCATAATAATATGAATAAGACCTCAATTATTCTGTCTGATTTAACTTCAATTACTTTGTCTGATCTATAAAGTACAGCTATTCAATGGCGTTGTAGAAGTGGTGCGGATTAGTTTCTTATTTTTATCATTTACATTTAATGAGCATCTTGTATTTCATAAAAATTGGGAGTGATATAATCTTTACGCAAGGGCCATCCTATCCAACTTTCGGGCATTAAGATACGTTTCAGACGTGGATGATTATCAT